TAGGAACTTAGGTAAGTATTTTATCAATATATGTAGTAAAAAAACATATTGAATTTAGCCTTTTCATGCTTACTATAACTAGTTATTTCAGTTTTTTACTGGCTGCTTTAACTATAACCTTAGTTCTATTTATTGGTTTAAGAAAGATACGACTTATTTGAAATGAATTGAATGAAAAACTCATAAAAATCTTTTTCAGGGATTTCATGTATTCTATGGCTCTTTCTGCAAAAATTGCCAATTATTTTCTTGGTCATTGAGATTCATGGATAATTCAGATTATTATTTAAAGATAGATCTTAACCTTTTTTATCTGCTCAAACCAAAATGATTGAAGTTTTTCTATTTGGAATTGTCTTAGGTCTAATTCCTATCACTTTAGCAGGATTATTTGTAACTGCATATTTACAATACAGACGTGGTGATCAGTTGGACCTTTGATTTAATCAATTTTCTTTTTTGTTTTATTGACTTTTTTCGAAGCCGAGGTTCAATTTCAGTTTGAATTTGACTTCGTTTTGTTTTTGTATAGACGAAATCACGCTCTGTAGGATTTGAACCTACGACATCGGATTTTGGAGACCCGCGTTCTACCGAACTGAACTAAGAGCGCTTTTTCTATTTCTATCATAACGCATTTCTTATACATATAGTATCCGCAAATCCACGATCTTAATGAATTCCTCTTCACTTCCCATAGCAAAAGTAATAGGTAGGGATGACAGGATTTGAACCTGTGACATTTTGTACCCAAAACAAACGCGCTACCAAGCTGCGCTACACCCCTTTTAGAACTTGCTGTACAGTGTTATTTTACAAAATCCTTGTCTTATTTTCCATATATATGATCATTTTCTTCTATATATATATCAAAGTTTCTTGTCATTTATTACTGTAATACTTACTATAATACTATAATAAATAATATACATCTGAAACGCAATCTAACCTATAAATGAAAAATTCATATTTGAGCAGTAATGCTGGACTTCTTTCTTTTGTTTGTTAGGTAGGACAAAAAATTCTTATCTATGGGTTCATTGTACATATCCATTTTAGATAGGAATTGAGGGTAAAAAAAAGGAAAAATCAGTTCAAAAAATCTTGAACTAAAGCATCTGACCATACATGTATTCCAATAAAATAATGAAAGAGAATTTGCAATGCAAGATATAAAGACATATCTCTCTGTGGCACCTGTGATAAGTACTCTATGGTTTGGTTCTTTAGCAGGTCTATTAATAGAAATAAATCGTTTATTCCCAGATGCTTTATCATTTCCTTTTTTTTGATTTTAGTTATTAATATGTGAAGAAATGAAGGAGAATAGAATTCCATGTGACAATTCTTTTTTCAAATCTTTACGATAGATAAAAGGTATAAGTTTAGCTCATCCAAAACCCAGTGAATAGAAATCCAGTAAGCCCACTCAAGATCAAATTTTGGAAAAAATGGGATTTATTAGTCTAGCGTAAGCTAGACGAAATAATAATTGAAAAGAAGAGACTGAAATAAGTAAGTTATAAAGATTTCCAATCAAACTAGATAATTTAGAAAGAAATTCTATTGCTTAATTTTTATTCTATTTTTTATTAATTAAAATAATACATATTAAATTAACTAGATAATTTTATGTCAAAAAAATCTTTAGAAATGTAATAACTAGTTAAGAATTCTTACTGATTTTTTCTTCTTTTTCGATTCAAAAACCGAAAATAGGAGAGTTTAAGTTAAACGAATCAAAAGATATAAAGGAGGTTCATGGCTAAAGGGAAGGATGTAAGAGTCAGAGTTTTTTTGGAATGTACTAGTTGTGTTCGAAGAAGTATTAATAAGAAATCAATGGGTATTTCTAGATATATTACTCAAAAGAATCGTTCTAATACACTCAATTTATTAGAATTGAGAAAATTTTGTCGCTATTGTAACAAACATACGACTCATAGGGAAATAAAAATAAAGAAATAGATCAAAGAAAACAAACATCATGTTTTCGATTTTTGAAAGCAATAAATAAGTTTTTGAAAGCAATAAATAAAGTAAGAACTTACCATATTATTATATATATATAATATATATATATATATATATATATAAATGGAAAGAATATCTATTAAACCTAATCTCATTTTAACGTGGAGATTATATCATTTGTATATATTCAATATATATATAAATATATATATATATTTATATATATAAATGAAATTAAGAAAATGATATCTGAATCAAAACCTATTTTAGTTGGATCTTAAATGAATCAAGAAATCGAATTTTAGAGATAATAAATAAACCATGGATACATTTAAACAACCTCTTCGTATTTGTAAAGCTAAGCAATCTCTTGCTAAGCAACCTCTTGTTCGTAAAGCTAAGCGACCTTTTGTTCATAAAGCTAAGCAACTTGTTGGTAAATTCAACAACCCTTTTCATAAATTCAGACAAGATTTTCCTAAATCCAAAAAATCTCGTTTACGGAAAATGTATCAATATATTTCTCTTCGGAAATACCTTTTTTTTCATCGTGAATTTGAATTTCGTTATAAATATTCTAAATATTCGAAAGACTTTCTTAACCAACGTAATATGCGTTTTTACATCGGATCAAGAAAAGAAATCCATTATAGGAATATAGATTCAATTGGTCGATTTATTGGTTTAGCAGGAAGAATCATACCTAGACGAGTTACTAAATTAACCTTGAGACACCAACGATTAATGACTGATGCTATAAAAAAAGCTCGTTTTTTAGCTTTATTACCTTTTATTGAAAATGAACTACATTTTAAGAAAAAATGGCGCGAGATCTTAGACCGTCGTAAAAAAAAAAAAGACAAAAAGAAAAACAGAAATAAAAGAAGATCAATAAAAACTCATCCTGAAACGGAACCGCGAGTTCCTCCTTTCGGAACCGAACCTTGGACTAAACCTTGGACTAATCCTTTAAAAATAAAAAAGGACAGGTTCCAACCTAATCCTAAAACGGAGCCGAGAGTTCCTCCTCTCGGAACCGAACGAAGGACTAAACCTTGGACTAATCCTTTAAAAAAGGACAGGTTCCAACCTAATCCTAAAACGGAGCCGAGAGTTCCTCCTCTCGGAACCGAACCAGGGACTAATCCTTTAAAAAAGGAAGGATTCAAAATGAATACTAAAGAGGTCAAATTCCTAGTCATCCAAATTTTTAGGTCTAAATTCCTCAAAAAATGGATTGTAAGCAGATTGTTTATTCGAACTTACTCCCTGTCGATCTAAATTGAGGTCCAATTCAAATAAAGGATTTTGTAGGATCCATTGAACCAATTGAACGGATTCCTTGTCGTCCGAAGATAACAGTTCGAATTGTTATTCGTCGTCCTCGAATGACGACTTAAATCCCTCACTTTCTATTTGTATCGGACTATGTTTTTGTTGAATTGATCGCACGTATTTGAAATTATCTTGCGTTAATTATCGGTAGAAAGGATTCTCCATAATTAGTTGATTCCGTACTACTCCCTCTCGATCTAAATAGAGAAATCCTATTCGTCTTAGTGCTTCCTGAAGTGGGACTCTTCGGATAATAGCATGTATTATCAAAGGGGGACCTTCGGATAGCATGAAACGACCATAATGTAAACTACGACTTTGGCGCATAAAGGAAACAGATTTCCATTCATGTTTATTGGTCATAGGTTCGATTTCACTATTATCAGTAATAATAAAGGCAGGCCTAGGCATTAAGGGTTTAATAACGGATGCCCGATATCTAGCTAGTATTACTAAAAATAGCACAACTGGAATTTTTTGTAAAACTAAAATTTTTTTTACTAAAAAAAGTACTTTTCTTTTTATAATAAAAAGAAAATAAAAAGAAAGTTTTTACTTTTTTTTTATTGGCATTTTCTATTATTTTTTTTTGATTACAAATAACTAATAGATTCGATTTCTTTTCTTTCAGTTATTCTTTTATCCGGCTAGGGTCAATCAATAACAAGACACATTATTCCAATATATCAAATATTGATTCCAATGGCTTTTGCTACTAGAACCTTCCCAACCACGATTCTTGCTTTTCTTCCCATTCTTAAATAAAGAATTCGATATTCATTCCAAAAAAATAGTGGTTTCTGCGGTCCATAAAAATAAAAACTTTTATAAATAAGAAATAGGTTTAGATCAATCTTAACCAGATGTTATTTTTCTCAATTTTCCTTTTTTGAATATGGAATACTCCATATTCAAAAAAGGAAAATTCAACTTTGAAATAGATTTATAAAAAATCACTCGGATCACTCAGGATTTTATTTCATTTTATTTTTTGGACTTTACTATGTGATCGATAATACCATAATCTTGAGCTTCTGTTGCCGACATAAAATAGTCTCTTTCCAGATCCTTCTGTATAACATCTACAGGTTTACCTGTGTTTTCTGCATAAATATTTGCAATTGTATTACGAAGTTCAAGCATATCTTCTACTTCCATCATTAAGGAATCTATATTTTTAGATTCATTTTTCTTTGTGCTAGTCGGGGCACTTCTAGGTTGGTGAATCAAAATCCTAGCGTTAGGGTATGCTACCCGTCTAGTAATTGTTCCTCCGGCGAGGATCAAAGATGCTCCTGATGCAGCTAATCCCATAGCTATTGTACACACATCAGGTAACATAACTTTTAGAACATCATAAAGGGCTATTGATTGGTGTACGTCTCCACCAAGAGAGTTTATATATATATATATATCAGTATCATTATAATCGTCAGTTTCCGAATTCAGCAGTAATAAGAGAGCGATGAACCGATTGGCGAAAGGTGTCGTAATTTCTTTGCATAGAAAGAGTGTTCTTTCTATGTAAAGCCGTTCGTATATATCAATCCAAATCGGTTTTTCATCTAAAACATTACTATTTAAGACATTCTCGTAATCAATATAAGGTATTCTTGGTATTGGCATATTATATTCATCCTATTTTTTTTTTAATAACTAATAGATTCGATTTCTTTTCTTTCAGTTATTCTTTTATCCGGCTAGGGTCAATCAATAACAAAACAAATTATTCCAATATATCAAATATCGATTCCAATGGCTTTTGCTACTAGAACCTTCCCAACCACGATTCTTGCTTTTCCTCCCATTCTTAAATAAAGAATTCAATATTCATTCCAAAAAAATAGTGATTTCTATGGTTACCTCTCAAACAGTGAGGTGTTCTAACTAATAGCTTTTAAAGAATTCGTAAAGAGCTTCAAAACTCCCCAAAAATTCTTTTCTATCCATCTCCGAAAAATCGGACTCGAAGATGCCTATCCCAAGAGTTAGAGCATCCACATTCACGAGATCCCGGACCGTCCTCAAACCCAAGCTTGAGTAAAGGAGTGGGCCCAATTTACTGCCGAAGAAAGATTCAATGGTAAAAGAGTCGTAATTATGATTCAATCTTTTTAAATCCCATAAAATCTCATTGGCTAGTATTAAAAAATGGTCAAACTCTTCCTTCATTGTAGAGTTCCTCCTTTCCTAAAGAATCCTGTAGTAGACAGGAGGGAGTATGCGGAACGAACCGGATACTCCTGCCTTTTTACTATTGCAGGATATATGATTCAATTAAAATCCAGTACATAGGATATAGGATTCATATATTATTTTATGAATCCCCTAAGATAGTGAAAAATATTACTACAATGCCAATTATAGATAAAATAAAACCTTTTTTTTTTAAGGTTTATTCTCGTTGTATTCTAGCAGTACTAGACCTCCAACTAATACAGTTGTCCCGTTACGAAACTTATTATCGAGATGACATACTAAAATTTCACCAGTCAGAAACACCCGTGCATGAAAAGTTTTCTCACTGAATTGGTCCATGACCTTGGCTAGTAAAAATCTTGCCATATAATCTCCTACTTAATTAATTATAAGATTCAATTAAGATTCAATAATATTTATTTAAGATCCAAGTAACAATAGGTAATTAAACATAGTAGAGATAATTCGCGAAAATATTCGCTTACGTGTCAAAAGATAAAATAAAAATAGAAAAATTGAATATTTCTATTATTAAATAGAAATATCATCTTAAATATGATCGAATCATATCTTATTAAGATAAAAGCTTATTTAAGTCATAGTATATTTATACCTTAATTAATTCTTTTCTCCTATATAAATGGTGGATCTTCATATAATTTTTATATTTCGAAATTTTGTTCTTTCCTTGCTTTCATTAACCCAAACTTCTTTCTTTAAAAAATTCTGCCCTTGTTAATATATCATGAACAGTCTCTGTAGGTTGAGCACCTTTTTTAAGAAAAAAAAGAATAGCAGAAAAATTTAAATAAGTTTTTTTATTTATTGGATCATAAAAACCTACTTTTCCAAGATCTTTTCCTTCTCTTCGGGACCGAGCATCAGTTGCAACGATTCGATAGATGGCTCATTGGGATAGATATAGATAAAAAAGCCTCCCTAGAAACGTATGTGAAATTTTCACCTCATACGGCTCAAGAAAAATGATTTAAATTTATTTATAGGATGGAAAATGGGCTCAAAAAATCATGAATTAGACTATGATTTAAATAGAATTCCTTTTTCCTTTTTGTTTGTTATAGAAAAAAATATCATTTTGACTCATGACTCAAGTTAAATAATTTTTAGAAAGTTCAAAGGAAAATCCTTATGAAGAAATTTCTTGAGCTGTCTATAAACTCTTTTGTTTGTCTTATCTCTAAGAAAGATATTTAGATTAAAATGATCCAATTACATTGTTGAGATAATTTCAACGAAGTATTTTCTTGTTCCGGAATCCTTTATATTTTCTTTTTGGAATCTTTAGGTTTATACATTACTTTGGAAATCTTTATTCCTTGTCAAAGGGAAAGCAACACCCCTTTTTTCTGATTTCCGTATACTTACAAATAAATTATGAAGGATTCACTTCCATTCCACCTTATAATCAAAAGAGTTTTACCAATTTCCAACAATTTCACTTTCTCTCTTTTATTTTTTTTTTCTTGTTTGAATTGGATTTTTTTTGATCTCGATGTTAAGAATATACTGACAAAGTTTCTTTCAATTAATTAAAATGAAATTAAGTTAATTCTCACTAACCCTGGATTCTTTCCCTTATTTGATAGAACAAATAAAAAAATCAAACTTCGAGCTTCATCATGTACTGTTTATGGGTTTTTGAACAGAACAAATTATGTCGAACCAAAAGCATTTTCATTACTCTAGAAAGAAAATGGTAGATGTAAAAATCCACAGAAAATTATGTCCTTCAAGTCGCACGTTGCTTTTTCCCACATCGTCTCAAACGAAGTTTTATCATGAAAGTCTTTTTTATTTTCGAAAATTATATAATTGATTCCATATTCCATATGGAATCATGAATAGTTGTTGATTTAACGCAACTCTTAGCTGCATATAAAAATACTTATATGATCACTTCAATGATATATTTTTTTATGCGTCTAAGAGTTGCGTTGTATTCTACTTTTATGAGATCCCCCATCAATACAGGGGTATTGTTACGAGACAATTGATAAGATAGAAAGCACTCGACCTCTTAGCTGCATATAAAAATATTTATTATATAACTTCAATTATATAATACAACCTTCTTTTTATGCGTCTAAGAGTTGCGTTGTACTCCAGTTTTATGAGATCCCCCATCAATACAGGGGTATTGTTACGAGACAATTGATGAGATAGAAAGCACTCGACCACTTGATCAGTCCCGCACAAGCGGACCCGGAATTTCCGGTCATCGATTTGGTCGACGATATATGCTAAAAAGTAAAACATAACGAAAATAAGACTCATGAATCAAATCTGCCTGATCTTGGTTAGGCGTTGTGTCTTTAGAGCTATTCCTTTGACCTGTTGATTTATAGGAATCCTTTCTTATTAGATTTGTGGTTTCTGTGGATTCAGTAGAGGTAGGATTCTCCATCGCTTGATGGTCATTTTTTATCTTTTTTAATCGACTCTTTTTTGATTGAGGAGGAAATCTATAAAAAATCTTTCCTCTTTCTGGGTCAAATTCATTTATCAGGATCTTGACTCTATCTCCCAGTAATACACGTATACGGTTGCGACGTATCTTACCAGAGAGATAACCCAGAACGATTTTATTACTATGATCCAAACGTACGTGGAACATTATATCTTTGATTGGATCCACAATTGTTCCTTCAAAAATAAATCGTTCATTGTTTTCTTTTCCAGGACTACTATTTTTCTTTTTCATACTACACCTCCTTTGATGCGAAAAAATATTTGCGAAATTTTTGAAATTACATGAAATTTGTATACGGAATGATTCAAAATATCCTTTTTTTTAGTAATGACATTACTGAGAGCTTTCTTTTTTATTTTTATGAGAATTACCATATATAACATAAAATTTCTCCTCCAATTCTTTGAAGTCGAGCTTCTCGATCTGTTATTATACCTCGAGAAGTAGACAGAATTACGATTCCTATTCCACCTAGAATCTTAGGAATTCTTTGATATTTCGAGTAAATTCGAAAACTGGGTCGGCTTATACGTTTTAAAATAGTTCTAGTTCTATATATTCCTTTTTTTCTATAAAAAGGTAAACTTAAAATCAAGAAATTTTTGTTATTTTTTTTGTGTTTCCGAACATTTTCAATAAAACCCTCTCTTAAAAGTATCTTAACAATGCTTTCAGTAATGTTTGTAGATGGTATTGGAACAGTTTCTTTTTTAGCCATGTCAGCATTTCTTATCAAAGTAATAAGATTGGAAATAGTGTCCTTACTCATAACAAATTCGAATTATGGATTCTCGCAAATTTTTTTGTAATCAACATGTTTTCCTTTTTTTTTTGATTTTTTCAAATATATACCCTAAAAAATCCCCAATTTCATCTATTTAAGATATCTAATATATAACATTTACTAGTTAATAGTCTCAATTACTAGTTTTTATAATACATCAGGAGCTAATGAGAGAATTTTAGTAAAACGAAATTTTCTCAATTCTTCGGTGATTGCACCAAAAATCCTAGATCCTTTTGGATTTCCTTTTTGATCAATGACAACTGCTGCATTGTCATCATATTTTATTATCATACCATCTTCACATTTGAATTCCTTACATGTACGTACAATTACAGCTCGAATTACTTCAGATTTTTCTAGAGACATATTGGGAACTGCTTCTTTGATTACAGCAACAATAACATTACCAATTTGAGCATATCGTTGATTACTAGCTCCTATGATTCGAATACACATCAATTTTCGAGCACCGCTGTTATCTGCTACATTCAAGATAGTTTGAGGTTGAATCATATCTTTCTTTTTTTTTTTCAATTTCTAAATTTCAGTACAAAAATAAAATAAAAAATATTTTCTATCCAGAAAAAAAATAAATCTACACTTGCTTTTTAATCTTTAATACTTTATCCTTCTTCCTCTACATTTCTATTCTGAAGTAAGAAATTGAGTTTGTATAGGCATTTTGTGAGCAGCTATTGAGATAGCTCTTCTAGCAATAGTTTCTGATACTCCACTCATTTCATAAAGTATTCGACCAGGTTTAATAACGCATACCCAATATTTTGGATCTCCTTTACCTGAACCCATGCGTGTTTCCGTAGTCCTTATTGTAACAGGTTTGTCGGGAAACATACGTACCCATATTTTTGCACCACGACGCACATATCGTGTTATTGCCCTTCGTCCTGCTTCTATTTGTCTAGCTGTAATCCAGGCAGGTTCAAGTGCTTGAAGAGCATATCTGCCAAAAGAAATCGAATTGCCTCGACGAGATATTCCCTTCATTCTTCCTCTATGTTGTTTACGAAATCTCGTTTTTTTGGGGTTATAGTCGATGGTTCTTTTTTGAATCTCATCTCTATTGCAAAACAGGACATGAGAATTTATTCTCATCCAGCTCCTCGCGAATAAAAAAAAATAAAAAGCTATTCCGCGGGCGAATATTTACTGTTTTCTTTTTCATTTTTTTCTTTCATTCGTAGGTTCGATTCATCACTTTCAGAATAAATAATTAAATGTTTTCTTAGTTTGTTCCGCCATCCCACCTAATGAAATTTTAGAATTTTTTTAATAGAATTCTATATAGTCAAAGGTTCTGTCGTTCCCATAGCTTCTCTATTCATGATTAGGCCCAAACTCTGCAATGGAGCTTACAACAAAATTTGTTTTTGAGTTAATTTCCTTAGTTTTATTAACTCAGGACTCTTTATTCTTTTTTATTTTATTAATATTTCTCTTTTTTCAGTCTTTTTGAATTGAATATTTGATTAAGATTCAAATTTTGATTATGGATGCTTTGTTACATTGCTTTTTCTTTTATCACGTGATTTATAGACCATACATATTGGGATGATATAACATTGATATCTTGTTCTTTCTTTCTATCACCTTTCCTTTTATAAAAATCCCTTTATTTTTACTTATAAATAAATAATCGGATTTTTTCTCTATGAATTAGAAAAAAAAAGAAGAGATTTCAGTTGCTACAAATATATGATTTATTCATATTTAAATCATTATAGTGACTTTTTCTTGGGATCTTGATAATACGAAGCAATAGGTTGGTTTTTTTTTGATAAAAAAAAATAAGTTTTTATTTTTAGTAAGAATAAGTTTTTAGTAAGGATTAGTTGACTTTTTCAATTCTTATTTTTAAATTTTAAAGAAAAAACTAACGAATCACACACTAAGCATAGCAATTATACTAAAAAAGTCAATCAAATTTTTATTTAACCCTAACTAATTCGATTTGAATTCTTTGTTTTTTTCTTTAATGGATATGGAAAGACAAAGTCAATTTTTTCTACTTTATTAATTCTACTTTCTAAATATCCAAATTTTTAAGCCTAAAACTCCATAGACAGCTTGAATTGTATGAGAATAATAATCCATTTTGGTACAAATTATTTGTAAGGGTAGTTTACCCTTTCTTTTACTTTCTTTACGCGCGATATCTTTTCCGTCGATACGGCCTGCGAGTTGTATTTTGATTCCTTTTATACCTGTAGATTTAGTTATATCAATAGCTTTTTTCATTGTCTTTCTAAACGGAACTCTCTGTTTTAATTGTAAGGCTATAAATTCTGCAATAAGATTAGGGTGGCTATAAAGTGGTTCTTCAGCGTATTCGACGAGTTGAATACGAAGTCTTCTGGGATATCTTGTGGGGTATATAGAATAGAAGAATTCTTGTTTTTCTATATTTTCTTTGAAATCTTTCAGTGTTTCTCCTTTCAATAAGAATTTTGGTACCAATCCGCTATAGATTATGATTCGTACAAATGTTTTTTTTGCTCTAACTCCTTGTTTTTCAATTTGTATACGTATAATTCCTTCAAAGCCTAAGGGGGGTAGGCCTGAGGGAGGTAGGCCTGAAGGAGGTAGGCCTAAAGGAGGTTGACTTAATTTACTTTTTTGAAAATAATGTTTTTTCTTCTTTTTATTCTTTTGCTTTTTTTGTTTTAATTGTTTTTGTTTTAATTGTTTTTGTTTTAATTGTTTTTTTTTTAATTGTCTTAAATAATATTCTTGTAGTTCTTCTTCTGTTAATTGTTTTAAATAATATTCTTGTAGATATTTTTGTAGTTCTTTTTGTGAATATTCTTTTTTAGCAGTTTTTAGAAATTCTTTGATTTTTTTTTGTATATAATTCTTGAAAAAATTTCGTATTTTTCGATCTTCTTGTATACTCGTAGAATATTTTTTTGGTTCTTCAAACCAAACAGAATGATGACTGTGGGTTGTACCAAGTCTGAAACAAAGTGGGTTTGTTTTTTGTCCCATAATTTTCTATTTTATTTTATTTTTTTCATCCATATCTTTTTAATTTAATATCTAAATTTTATATTAATCTAATAAAGATTTCGATTTTTCCTTTAGTACAATTGTTATAAGACACGTGATTCTTTTTATTGGATAACTGTGTCCTTGAGCACAGAGTCTTGTCTTTTTTCTAATAGTACTCCTATTGACTTCGGCTTTACTAATGAATAATTCAGCATTGTTTAAACCCATATTATGATTAGCATTTCTTGCTGCAGAATAAACTAATTTGAAAATGAGAGAAGATGCTTGATAAGGCATGAATTTAAGTATCGTAAGTGTTTCTTCATAAGAACGTCCGCGAATTTGATCAATTATTCTTCGCGCTTTGGAAGCAGAAATACCTATATGTTGAGTTAAAACTTGGACTCCTTTACTTGAACTTGAATTCTTTTTCATAGGGTTATTTCCTAGTTTTAGTTTTTTAAGATTTTTCATAAGATTCTTTCTCCTTAATCTTTGTTTGATCCCTATTTTTTTTTATTCTTCATTACAGATTTATTATCGTTATCGTTTCTTTCATCTATCGGGTCCTTCCGGGTAGGCGCGAATTCTCCCAATTTGTGACCTTTCATAGAATCTGTTATATAAATAGGTATATGTTCCTTTCCATTATGAATACCGATTGTATGGCCAACCATTGAGGGTATAATAGTGGATGCCCGAGACCAAGTGACTATTATTTCTCTCTCCTCCCCCTTTTTGATTTTTTCAAATGTTTCCGATAAATGCTTAGCTACAAATCTTTTCTTTACTACAATCCTTTTTTTGACAATCCTGTTTTTGACAATCCTGTTTTTTTCACCTATCACAGCTGATTACTCCTTTTTTTGCATGGAAAAGATTGATTGTCATTCTATGTCCAATAGAATGATCTAAGTATCGAGGTCAGAATCAATACAATAATTCGGAATGGAAAAAAGACAAAATACTTTCTTTAGCTAGATAAGGGGCGGATGTAGCCAAGTGGATCAAGGCAGTGGATTGTGGATCCACCATGCGCGGGTTCAATTCCCGTCGTTCGCCCATCCCATTATTTCGAATTCCAAAAATTCTATTTGGAATATTCCTATTTACGGCGACGAAGAATCAAGCTATCACTATATTTTCTCCTTTTCCTACTTCTTCTTCCAAGCGCAGGATAACCCCAAGGAGTTGCGGGTTTTTTTCTACCAATTGGGGCTTTTCCTTCACCGCCCCCGTGTGGATGGTCCACAGGGTTCATAACTACTCCTCTTACCACAGGACGCTTACCTAGCCAACACTTCGATCCAGCTCTACCCAAACTCTTGAGCTTCACCCCAACATTACCCACTTGTCCGATTGTTGCTAAGCAGTTTTGGGATATCAAACGAACCTCCCCAGATGGTAATCTTAATGTGGCTGATTTACCCTCTTTTGCAATCAGTCTCGCTACAGCACCTGCTGCTCTAGCTAATTGTCCGCCTTTTCCATGTGTGAATTCTATGTTATGTATGGCCGTGCCTAAAGGCATATCGGTTGAAGTAGATTCTTCTTTTTTATCAAAAAAACCCCTTCCCAAACTGTACAAGCTTCTTACAAAGCATACGGCTTTCTAGATGTATATGATGATATAGAAAAAAATAGATCTTTTCATCGTATAATGAAGTATCACATGAGTGGATATAGAGGAATACGAATCTGATGAATCATTCATGTTATCATCTTCTACATCCTAGGTCTCTCCGTTCCGTCATCTGGCTTATGTTTCTCATGTAGCATTCAGACCGAATGACTCTATAAAATTACGTCGATACTTCCACATATTACGGGTAACGTAGGAGACATCTCTTCGGTGGATCTTCATTACCACTGCTTAGCTTTCAATTCGCCTCTGACCATCAAATGAAATGTGAATAACCCTCCTCTCTTTGAAAGAAGGTGCGCTTCCATCCAGTTCTGTGCGTGCTTCAAACAGTTTTCTCCATATTACCATATCTCGAGAGTCAATAATTTTCTATGAGAAACTACTGAACTCAATCACTTGCTGCCGTTACTCAACAGTTTTCTGTTGAGGTCTATTCCATAGAGGTACTCCAATTGGATCAGTGATCGATTTATAGGTTTTGTCGTAAACCTAATTGGTTACTTCCAATTACGTAAATCAATAGTTCAAACCGCACTCAAAGGTAGGGCATTTCCCATTGATATAAAAGCTTCTGTACCAGAAGCAATGGTATCTCCAATTCTAGCTCCTCTGGGATGTAAAATATATCTCTTCTCACCATCCCCGTAGTGTATAAGACAAATGTATGCATTTCGATTAGGGTCGTATTCTATGGTTACGATTCTACCAGATATGTTTTTTTGATTCCGTCGAAAATCGATTCGACGGTATAAGCGCTTATGACCCCCCCCTCTATGCCTTACGGTAATGATTCCTCTGGCATTACGACCTTTACTACAATGATGTCGTCCATAGATCAATTTATTTCGTGGATTGGATTTCATTTGACTGTCTACGGCTCCTTTGCGTGTGCTCGGACTAGAGATTTTGTATAAATGGATCGCCATGTTATTAAGTATTTTTTTATTAAGTATTTTTCTTGAAGTTATTTTATCTAGAAGAGGTGGAATAGAATAACCCGGTGCAAGCGGAATGATCATACGCCTCTAATGCATTGTATGTCCCATAATAAGTGCCCCTGTAGAAGATGACTATTCATAGCTATTACCTTAACAAGAAGAGTTCGACCCAATCCTTGATTTCTGTCTTTGTTGATCCTGATTCGACATTAGAAGTATACAAGGTCTTCAAGTTCTTCCTCGTGTAAGAATTTGTCATTGTTGAACAAATACTTATCTACTTCTCCTTCCTCTCGGTATCTTTCTGAGAATTTCTTCTTTATATTTGACGAGAGTCAAAATAGTCAAATTCTTGATCCTCTCAAAAATCCATTATTGTCTAAGAAATATCGACATTCCCATTTTCCAGATTGTTCAAAATCTTCTATGTGGATCTAAGAATCTCATATCAATAGAAACCATATTCTCATCCGTAGGACTCCAAGTACCCGAATCAATCAAAGATTCGATTCGATCGAAACTCTCCATTGGTAAATGAAATGCACAATGTTGACAAATATCTTTGTTTTTTTTTGCGCATATTTTTTGTAAATGGATGTCTCACAATTTTCACAATAAGTCTCTAAATAAGCGTATGGCCCAAATACATCGTCTTGATTTTGATATTTAATGAAAGATTGATTCTTTCCGAAGACTTTTTCCTGTAACTACTGCATATTTGATTCCATCCATAAATCCATTTTCTTACCTATGAGTTTCAGTATCGATCAGAATCCTAGTTCTTACTCTTCCTATGTTATGGTATGAATATACTATACCAATTAATTCGTTATGTATGGATGAGGAGATCCCATTGATAGAGAGCCAATTCCGATAGACTTTTTGAACGTTCCCATTAGCGTGCATCCAGTAGGAATTGAACCTACGAATTTGCCAATTATGAGTTGGGCGCTTTAACCATTCAGCCATGGATGCTTAACAAAATAGGTATATTAAGATTATGGATCATAATCTCAACATTGGATCAAGAACGGGGTCAGAGAGAGCTAATTCGTCTAAAGCCATCGAACCGGCCCAACCAGCAACTAGAGTTGCTTTCATTATATAAAAAGAATAAAAAGAAAGCAATCGACCGCGATCATTCAATACGACAGTATGAACACGATACCAAGGTAAACCCATGGGAATATCCCTTTATCAAAGACAAATAGAAACTATGTCACTTTATTTTATCAAAATTCAGAAGACTCTATAATGGGTACCTAAACTTTTGATACTGTGTACCTAAACTTTTTTTCAGTAGATTCTGTGGGTTCATTTTGATTTCATCTCATTGAAAATCAAAATAAGGGAACAACTCTGTTCGTAAGAACAAAAGAGAAGCAGATCTATTCTATACCCGATAAGTACCAATACGCAACGGGAAGATTGCATTATTGGAGAATAAATGGATACTTTTTGATCATTCGAATGATCAATCAATCCCTTCGTTACAGTTTTTTTGAATCGACAAGAAATCATGGATTTTCACCTTTCCTTATTGAAGTGAATAAAGGATATGCATTTTTTGGTTCAAATTTTGGAATATTAGGAATACCAAAAGTATCTTTTCAACGTCCTAGAACCGAAAAGCTTGGCTTGACATATAGTGCGACTTGTCAAATATATTGGGTCATATGGGATTTACCCCTTCTCTTCCCCGATCGAGATATCCTCTGTTTCGCCGAAGAGGTATTGTATTGAGTAAACCATCATTCATTCGGAGCACGAAGTCAAATTTCAATATGAACTTTTTTTTTCGAAAATAGCGAATTCGTTTTAAGTTAATAGGACAAGGAAAATCCATTAATAGGAGAGAAAATCCATTAATAAAATCAATTCAAAAAAAGGATTTTCACAAGTTCTACAAAGAACTTTACTTTATTATTAACCTATTTTTCTTATTTTTCACTCAATAACATATGAAAAAAACTCGCATAAGAAATTGTAGAAAGGATCTCCACGGTGTCGTCAAAAATTTGTTAACAGATGTCGTATTCTTTTAACAGGTGTCGTATTTGTTGTAGTAGCGATTCGTGTCCATAATCGAAATACCCATATAGGAGAAAGACAAAATATCTATTTGACGGAGTTTCTTCCTATTAATAATGAGGATCTTACATATCAAAAATTCCTCAATGGTCAAAAAAAACCTTTTTTTTTGACTATTTCTGCAAGGGTATCTTACATAAAGATACCTCAGGATCAGGAGAGTGGTGACACATTGTATAAATCTTTCATGTATAAAATAGATAAATTCTATCAAAAAATCTACATCAAATTCTATATATCTTTCATTTTTCCAAGAACTCTTTATCGAATGAAATCCCATCGAGAATTCTCTAAATTTTTCATTTCTCCAATTCCATTTCATCCAATTCAATTGGATCCAATTAAAGTAGATTATAGTTCTTTCATTTCATTCAAATCGATCCAGAATTCTATAGAGCTAGTTCCTCGATCAAGTACCTTTTCAGATGGAAGACGGACCTGGGAGATCTTTTTTGGAAATCTATGATTTTTTGGAAATCTATGACTATGAATTGATCGGATTCAAAAGTAAAAAACTTGCGTCAATATCTCACAAACATGGAGTGTGAATCAAATCCATGTTCTGAGAAATCTTTCCTATCCGGAAAGAAGGAAAATGCAGTCTTTTTCGTTTTCGAAAGAAAAAGAAAGAAATTCGTAAACGTAACATGAAGATAATAGAAGAAAGCAATCTTATTTCTTTAATCATTTTCGAAGGAGATATTCAAGATCGTAATTATTATTACCAATACAAAATTTATAAAAAATTTTTGCTAATGACATTGGATACGATGGGGTTCGAACTTAGAAATCCTTTCCAACATTTATTCCTGCTTGATATTCCCAAACTTGGTATCCAAAATTGAGGATATATTGGATATACCATAGGTAATTCTTGAAAACATTCTTGACTCTGATAAGTGAGAAAATCTTTTTGAAATGAACTCTGATATGATAAATAATAAGATTTCGAGTATTTTGATATCCCTAAAACTAATAAATAAGACTCATCTGTCTGGAAAAAAGAATGATTCTTTCTTTTAATGGGTCTTCTC